GGAAAGAGAGGGATTCGAACCCTCGGTAAACAAAAGCCTACATAGCAGTTCCAATGCTACGCCTTCAACCACTCGGCCATCTCTCCTCCATAATGATTATGTCCCAGCAACCGAGGCAATAGCGAGTCATTCCCACTCGATTCGATTCTTAGATAGTTATGGGACATCAATTAGAAAACTATATCTATATATAGAAAGCTTTTCATCCAATTTTCATCAAAGAAAGACCTTTCCTTCAAGGCTGGTGGATAAAGAAAATCTTTTTGTTTTTGAAAAACTGTTAAAAACCAGAAGGATATATATCTATTTAGGTGGTTCCCCAACCCCTTTCTTTTTCTTTCTGATATTTTTAAACGATTCAAGCAATGAATTGAAATGAATCAAACGATCGGTCTATCCATTTTTTTTAGACTATGGTTAATGGATACCTTTAGATCATGATTCTGTTGAGACTATCAGTCTATTTACGGATTCCATTTTTATGGAATTCCAAAATATTTTCCAGTTTTAGATCTCTTAACCCCTTACCTTGGAGATTGATTGAAAATTCATAAACCACCCGCGGGGATTTTTATATTTGATTGGGTAGTGTATACCTGGTGTGCACACAACACAAAATAGGCCGTTATTCTATTTTCATAATCAAATGATTATTCGATTCTTTTTCCTTAGTCAATCAAAAATTCTTTGATTCTTCCATTTTGATGGAATCAGAATAGTTCCCTTCATTCTTATACTACTCCATTTGTATGAAATCGAATCGGATTCAAATATTTCTTATTATTCATGCTTGGCAAAAGGAAAGCATTTTAGTAAACGATCCCATTTTTTTTTTTAATGAGTCTGTTTTTATGTTATTTCGTACTGTGCAATTCCTTTGTTTGTGGGATCATTTTCTCACGAGAGGTAATGAAAAGAATTATAGAATGGATTGCTATCTATGCCTAGATCAAGGATAAATGGAAATTTTATTGATAAGACCTTTTCAATTGTAGCCGATATCTTATTACGAATAATTCCGACAACTTCAGGAGAAAAAGAGGCATTTACCTATTACAGAGATGGTGCGATTTGATTTTTTTTCTTATTTTACTTATTTGTTTGAGCCTTAAAAGAAAGACACGTGATTCGGTATAGAAAAAATAAGTAAAATAAAAAATCTACGCTTTTTGAGGGTGAAGTTTGTAAAAAAACAACTCCCTCTGTCGTGTATCCACGATTAATGCAGCCTCAGATGCTTCAATTGGCGATTCGAGTATTGAGCGAAAGGTTACACCTATGTGGGTTATTTATGTATTGCAGGTCAACCCCACTCCATTAGTACCAATAGGTGGCATAGAGGAAGAAGCACTACGCCTAGGAATCAACAACACGAAAACTTTGTTAGAAATTAGACCCCTTCCTTATCAAGATCGGAACTAAGAAGAATGGTTGGGCCAACAAACATCCATCTCGTTCGTATTTTGGATACACGTATAACCATCGAAGACTGTTGAAGTGACGAATTCCTCGAAATTAAGGGGCGTGAGGGACAAAGAAATTGTTGAAGTTACCTTTTTATCTAGTATCAACACGTTTGATGTTAAAAAAAGATCTTTTGCGGGAAGGTTGGCTAGAGATTTCTTGTAAAAACACTAGCCCCGCTCAGTCAATAACGAGAATATAAAAATCTTTTTTGATTCCACGTATTATTCTCATTATGCACATAAGGGAGGAGCCGTATGAGGTGAAAATCTCACGTACGGTTCTGAAACGGAGATTCTTTGAATCGAAGACGACCGTAACGGATGTCGGCTCAGTCAGAAGGAAATTATGCGGAAGCTTTACAGAATTATTATGAAGCTATGCGATTAGAAATTGATCCCTATGATCGAAGCTATATACTCTATAACATAGGCCTTATCCACACAAGTAATGGAGAACACACGAAAGCTTTGGAATATTATTTTCGGGCACTAGAACGAAACCCGTTCTTACCCCAAGCTTTTAATAATATGGCTGTGATCTGTCATTACGTGCGACTATCTCCACTATAGAAAGAAAAGGGGAAAGAGAAAAGAGCGAATCCACTAGCAAATACTAGAAAAAAAAAAGGCTTTATACATATGCATCGTTAAAAAAAAACGATTTTTATCAGCTGTAGCAAAGAAAAAAGCAACTTCATAGAAGTCGAAATATGAAGAAATGGATATGCCTAGAGACTTTATTCTATGGATAAAGGATCTAATTGATAGAGAAAGCACCGTAAAGATCAATTAGTGAGGTTTTTGGCCGATACAATAAGAACTGCTTACTTACTTATGTGATGATATAAGATAAAAGGTAGGAATCGACTTATGTAATAAAGGCGATCCCCTAAAGGATTGAGCAGCGGTGTAGCAACAGATCCCAAAGATAGTAAGACTTTTCTTCATAATAAAGAAAAGTCTTTTTCGAAAATTCTATATAAATTTCTCTATGAAACCGAGATAGTTAACTTTCAGAAAATTCTAGCGAGAGT